TCCTAAAAGAGCCATTCGTTCTTTTTTCTCTGACGGATGGTCAGAACTTCATCTGGGTTCGAATCCTACTGAGAGATCCCCTAGGGATCAGAAATTGTTGACGAAAGAACAAGATCTTTCTTTTGTCTCTTCCAGGCGATCGGAAAATACAGCAATAGTGAATCTATTCACGATAGTTCCGTATTTACAAAAGACCGTCTCAATTCATCCTATTTCATCAGATCTGGGATGTGATATGGTTGAACGTAAGAGGGGGGGATCCACGTTACGCCACGATTTTGAGTCAGAAGAGCGATTTAAAGAAATGGCAGATCTATTCACTCTATCAATAACCGAGCCGGATCTGGTGTATCATAAGGGCTTTTCCTTTTCTATTGATTCCTACGGATTGGATCAAAGACAGAACGGGAACTCCAGGGATGAATCGAAAAAGAAATCTTTATTGGTTCTACCTCCTATTTTTTATGAAGAAAATGAATCTTTTAATCGAAGGATCAGCAAAAATTGGGTCCAGATCTCCTGCGGGAATTATTTGGAAGATCCAAAAAGAGCGTTCTTTGCTAGCAAGAAGATAGTGGAGGCAGTCAATCAATATAGATGGATCCGAAATCTGATTCAAATCCAATTCCAATATATCCCCTATAGGTATATAAGAAATGTATTGAATCGATTCTTTTTAATGAAGAGACCTGATCGCAACTTTGAATATGGAATGAAAAGGGATCTAATAGGAAATGCGACTCTGAATCATAGAACTAGAATTAAAGATACGATCAACCAACATTTATCAAATTTGAAAAAGAGTAAGAAGAAATGGTTGGATCCTCTTATTTTTCTTTCTCGAACTGAGAGACCCATAAATCGGGATCCTAATGCATATAGATCTAAATGGTCCAATGGGAGCAAGAATTTCCAGGAGCATTTGGAACATTTCGTTTCTGAGCGGAAGAGCCGTTTTCAAGTAGTGTTCGATCGATTATGTATTAATCAATATTCTATTGATTGGGATGAAGTTTTTGATAAAAGGGATTTATCTAAGTTACTTAATTTTTTGTCCCGGTTACTTATTTTTTTGTCCCGGTTACTTATCTTTTTCTCTACCTCACTTCATTTTTTCTTTGTGAGTTTTGCGAATATCCCCTTTCATAGGTCTGAAATACACATCTATGAATGTCCGAACGATCAACTCGGCAATCAGTTGTTAGAATCAAAAGGTCTTCAAATCGTTCATTTGAAAAAATTGAAACCCTTTTTATTGGATGATCAAAAGACTTCTCAAAAATCGAAATTCTTGATCAATGGAGGAACAATATCACCATTTTTGTTCCATAAGATACCAAAGTGGATGATTGACTCATTCCATACTAGAAATAATCGCAGGAAATCTTTTGATAACACGGATTCCTATTTCTCAATCTTATCCCACGATCAAGACAATTGGCTGAATCCCGTGAAACCATTTCAGAGAAGTTCATTGATATCTTCTTTTTCTAAAGCAAATCGACTTCGATTCTTGAATAATCCACATCACTTCTGCTTCTATTGTAAAAAAAGATTTCCCTTTTATGTGGAAAAAGCCCGTCTCAATAATTCTGATTTTACGTATGGACAATTGCTCACTATCTTGTTCATTCACAACAAAATCTTTTCTTCGTGCGGTGGGAAGCATGCTTTTTTGGAGAGAGAGACTCTTTCACCTTCGTCAATCGAGTCACAGGTATCTAACATATTCATATCTAACGATTTGCCAATTCGATCCGATCCTTTAGTTCGTAGAGCTATTTACTCGATTGCAGACATTTCTGGAACACCTATAATAGAGAGAAAAAGAGTCAATTTTGAAAGCACGTATTGTCGTCAAAGTCAAACTCTTTCAGATATGAATCTATCCGATTCAGAAGAGAAGAGCTTGCATCAGTATCTCAATTCAAACATGGGTTTGATTCACACTCCATGTTCTGAGAAAGATTTAAAGAGGAAGAAAGATTTAAAGAGAAAAAAACGGCGTCTGTGCCGCGTTGGGCAGATGAATAGAACCTTTCAACGAGATAGTGCTTTTTCAACTCTCTCAAAGCTATGGAATCTATTCCAAACAAAATGGAAGCTATCGCAAACCTATCTGCCATTGTTCTTTACTTCGACGGGATACCAATATCTACAGTTGATATTTTTCGATACTTTTTCAGACCTATTGCGGATACTAAGTAGCAGTCAATTGGTATCCATTTTTCATGAGATTATTTTTCATGATATTATGCCTGGATTTGCCATATCATGGCGAATGCTTAAGAGAAAATTGCGTCTTTCAAAGCCGATAAGGAATTGGATACGTGAGATTTCGATTAAGTCTTTAGATAATCTTCGTCTGTCCGAAGATATGCTGTCGCGCAATAATAAGTCATCATTGATATCGACACATCTGAGATCGCCAAATGTTCGTGAGGTCCTCTATTCAATCCTTTTCCTTCTTCTTGTTGCTGGATATATCGTTTGTACACATCTTTTCCTTGTTTCCGGAGCCTATAGTGAGTTGCATACAGAGTTCGAAAAGATCAAAGCTTTCATGACTCCATCATACATGAACGAGTTACAAAAACTTCTGGATAGGTATCCTCCATATGAACAGGATTTCTGGTTAGAGACTCTTTTTCGAGTTGCTTGGGAACAATTAGGAGATTGGCTAGAAGAGATCTGGGGTTCAAACATAGTAAACATGATATGGGGTGTTGAGCGCACTTATCGGGTCAAATTAAAACGTTCTGAGAAGAAAGATTTGAAAAGCTATTTCATCGATCTCATCGATCTCATAAGTATCATACCCAATCCCATCGATCAAATCACTTTTTCGATAAATACGATACATTTCAGTCATACAAGTAAAGAGATCTATTCATTGATAAGAAAAAGAAAAAACGTGAGCGGTGATGGGCTTGCGGATGATAAAATGGAATCCTGGGTCGCGACCACAGCATGTATCGATGACAAAGAAAGAGAATTCGCGATTCTGTTCTCCGACTTAAGAGCAAAAGAAGGGCTGGATCAAATTCTATTGAGTCTGACTGATAGTGATCGTTTCTCAAAGAATGACTCTCATTATCAAATGAGTGAACAACCTGGAACAATTTACTTACGATACTTAGTTGACATTCATAAAAAGTATCTAATGAATTATGAGTTCAATACATCCTGTTTAGCAGAAAGACGGATATTCCTTGCTCATTATCAAACCATCACTTATTCACAAACTTCGTATGGGGCTAATCGTTTTCATTTACCGTCTTCTGGAAAACCCTTTTCGCTCCGCTTAGCCTTCGCCCCCTCTAATAATATTTTAGTGATAGGTTCTATAGGAACCGGACGATCCTATTTGGTCAAATACCTAGCGACGCATTCCTATCTTCCTTTCATTACAGTATCTCTGAACATGTTACTGGATCAATGGCCGGACGATGATTTTTATGATGATGAAGATGACGAGGCGGAGGATTTTTGGGATGAGGATTATTGGGTTGGGTATTTGGCTTTTCTTTGGGATTTTTATCGTGGTGCTTACGATACCATTACTAGGAAGAAGCTTAATGCTATTGACGATACTGCTGCTAGTAAGGATGCTAGTAAGGATATTGATCTTGATCGTGAACTGGCGCGTCTAACTTGCGATATGATGGCGGATAAAGAGTCTTTTTATTGCACCCTTGAGCAGTATATCACCTTTCAATTCGACGTAGCAAAAGCAATGTCTCCTTGTATAATATGGATTCCAAAGATTCATGAGCTTGATGAGGATGGGTCAGATTACGTAGCCGGTCTATTGGAGAGCTCTCTCTACAGGGATTGTCTTGTTATTGCTTCGACTCATATTCCCAAAAAAGTGGATCCCGGTCTAATAGCCCCGAATAAATTAAATACATGCATTAAAATAAGAAGGCTTCTTCTTCCACAACAACGAAAGCACTTTTTCACTCTTTGTTATACTAGGGGATTTCACTTGGAAAAGAAAATGTTCCATACTAATACTAATGGATTCGAGTCCATAACCATGGGTTCCAGGGCACGAGATCTTGTAGCATTTACCAATGAGGCCCTCTCAATTAGTATTACAGAGAATAAATCAATTATAGACACTAATACAATGCGATCTGCTCTTCATCGACAAACTTGGGATTTGCGATCTCAGGTAAGATCGGTTGAGGATCCCAGGATCCTTTTTTATCAAGTAGGAAGGGCTGTTGCACAAAATGTACTTATAAGTAAGTGCCTCAGAGATCCTATATCTATCTATATGAAGAAGAAAGTATGTAACCAAGGGGATTCTTATTTGTACAACTGGTACGTAGAACTTGGAACGAACATGAAGAAATTCACGATACTTCTTTATCTTTTGAGCTGTTCTGCCGGATCGGTCGCTCAAGACCTTTGGTCTCTACCCGATGAAAAAAATTGGATCACTTCTTATGGATTAATGGAGAATGATGTGAATCTAGTTCATAGCCTATTAGAAGTGCAAGGCGCTTTGATGGGACCCTCACGGACAGAAAAAGATTGCAGTCAGTTTGATAATGATCGAGTGACATCGCTTTTTCGCTCCGAACCAAGGGATCCCTTATATATTATGCAAAATGGATCTTGTGCTATCGTTCAAAAAGACGAACCGGAGTTTGAAGAAGAAGAAGAAGAAGAAGACGAAGGGGAAGAAGTAAAAGAAGAAAAAGCAAGAGAAAAAGAAGAAGAAGAGGAAGTAGCGCGACGGATAGAGGCGGATTTCTTAAATAACATAGTTTGGGCTCCTAGAATATGGCGCCCTCGGGGCTTTCTCTTTCTATTTGATGGTCTCGAAAGTCCTAATGAATTGGGATTTCCCTATTTGGCCGAGTCATTTCGGGGCAAGCCGATCATTGATGATGAAAAGGATGAGCTTCAAGAGGATGAATCGGAGTTCGAGAAAGATTCGGAGGTAGAGACTGAGTCGGAGTTCGAGGATGAGTCGGAGTTCGAGGATG